GTTGTGATGCTGGGATCTTGGGTAGAGGCGGGCGATATTTTAGTAGGTAAATTAACGCCTCAGATGGTGAAAGAATTGTCGTATGCCCCAGAAGATAAATTAGTACGCACTATACTCGGCATTCAAGTCTCCACTTCAAAAGAAACTTGTCTAAAACTACCTACAGGTGGTAGAGGTCAAGTTATTGATGTGAGATGGTACTGTAGAAAGGGAGGTTCTAATTATAATCCAGAAACGATTTGTGTATATATTTTACAGAAACGCGAAATAAAAGTTGGCGATAAAGTGGCCGGAAGGCATGGAAATAAAGGTATCATTTCCAAAATTTTACCGATACAAGATATGCTTTATTTGCAAGATGGAAGACCTGTTGATATGGTCTTCAACCCGTTAGGGGTACCTTCACGAATGAATGTAGGACAGATATTTGAATGCTCGCTCGGGTTAGCAGGCAGTCTGCTAGACAGACATTATCGCATAGGAGCTTTTGATGAGAGATATGAACAAGAGGCTTCGAGAAAACTGGTATTTTCTGAATTATATGAAGCCAGCAGGCAAAGAGTAAATCCATGGGTATTTGAACCCGAGTATCCGGGAAAAAGTAGAATATTTGATGGAAGAACAGGGGATTCTTTTGACCAACCTGTTATTATAGGAAATCCTTATATTTTTAAATTAATTCATCAAGTTGATGATAAAATACATGGACGTTCCAGCGGACATTACGCACTTGTTACACAACAACCCCTTAGAGGAAGGGCTAAGCGGGGGGGACAACGGGTAGGAGAAATGGAGGTTTGGGCTCTAGAAGGGTTGGGGGTTGCTCATATTTTACAAGAGATGCTTACTTATAAATCGGATCATATTAGAGCTAGGCAGGAGGTACTTGGTACTACCATTGTTGGAAGAACAATATCTAATCCTGAGGATGCTCCAGAATCTTTTCGATTGCTCGTTCGAGAACTACGATCCTTAGCTCTGGAAATGAATCATTTCCTTGTATCTGAAAAGAACTTCCGTATTAATAGGAAGGAAGTTTAATCGGAATGAATTTTTATTTTTCTTCTATGATCGACCGTTATAAACATCAACAACTCCGAATTGGCTTGATTTCTCCTCAACAAATAAGTGCTTGGGCTAATAAAATCTTATCGAACGGAGAGAGAGTTGGAGAGGTGACAAAACCCCATACTTTTCATTATAAAACTAATAAACCGGAAAAAGATGGATTATTTTGTGAAAGAATCTTTGGGCCTATAAAAAGCGGAATTTGTGCTTGTGGGAATTTTCGAATAATCGAGGATAAAAAAGAAAACCCAAAATTTTGTCAAAAATGTGGAGTTGAATTTGTGGATTCTAGAACACGAAGATATCAAATGGGCTACATCAAACTGGCCTGCCCGGTAACCCATGTGTGGTATTTGAAACGTCTTCCTAGTTATATTGCGAATATTTTAGATAAACCTCTTAAGGAATTAGAGGGTTTAGTATACTGCGATGTGTGATTTGATCGAAATCCAGATTTTACAGATTCGAAATGATAAACTGTCATCCCACTCAATCCTCTTGGGATGCCCCAATTCTGACATGCTTTTTGGGGGGAAGTAATATGAAGCTCATAATTTTGGAGTATTGAATACTCCAAAAAAGGGGGTTGATCTATGGTTGATTCCGTAACAAACCCAAATAAATAGGAATCCCCAGTTTTACTTCGTGAAAACAAAACTTCTTTGTCATGGTTATAAGAGCCTATCTATCGTGTATAGGCTTTAAGGATGCCGTAGCAAAACCGTCGAGGTAAAATTAAAATATTGGGACCTAAAAGATCGAACAGAACGATATATAAACAAGTAAATCCTTTTTTTTGAATTCAAAGATACTCCTTTAATTAATAATTAAAGCGGATTCATGATTCGAGGGGAAGTAGACTACTCAAGAATTTAACACCTTATTTATGTCGTACTTAAGTTCGAAACTCTAAGCTAAGGAAAAAAGTCAATGAAAAATTAATTAATGAAATTACTTTCTCTGAAAACTTGAGTAAGGAGTAGATTTTTTGGGGTTTTTATAATTTGAAAGTGAGAATCACTTTATTTGGTATAACTACTTTAGCCGGATGAGAGGAAACTTTCACGTCCGATTTTGAGGGGGGGAGATCCTATAGTATCCTATCCCAATTTTTCTTTTGCTAGGTCTATAATTAAAAAACCGACTTTCTTACGATTACGAGGTTTATTCGAATATGAAATTCAATCTTGGAAATATAGCATCCCCTTTTTTTTTACTACCCAAGGCTTCTATACATTTCGAAATCGCGAAATCTCTACAGGAGCAAGGGCTATCCGAGAACAATTAGCCGATCTGGATTTGCGAATTATTATAGATTATTCATTTGTTGAATGGAAAGAATTAGGGAAAGAGCGGTCCATAGGTAATGAATGGGAAGATCGAAAGGTTGGAAGAAGAAAGGATTTTTTAGTTAGACGTATGGAATTAGCTAAATATTTTATTCGAACGAATATCGAACCAGAATGGATGATTTTGTGTCTATTACCAGTTCTTCCCCCCGAACTAAGACCGATCATTCAAATAGATGGAGGTAAACTAATGAGTTCGGATATTAATGAACTATATAGAAGAATTATCTATCGGAACAATACTCTTAATGACCTATTAATAACAAGTAGGTCTACTCCTGGGGAATTAGTAATGTGTCAGGAGACATTGATACAAGAAGCCGTGGATACACTTCTTGATAATGGCATTCGTGGACAACCAATGAGGGATGGTCATAATAAAATTTATAAGTCGTTTTCGGGTGTAATTGAAGGAAAAGGGGGAAGATTTCGTGAGACTTTGCTCGGCAAACGAGTCGATTATTCAGGACGTTCCGTTATTATCGTAGGTCCGTCACTTTCATTACATCAATGTGGATTACCTCGCGAAATAGCAATAGAGCTTTTCCAGATATTTGTAATTCGCGGTCTAATTAAACAACATCTTGCTTCGAACATAGGGGTTGCGAAGGGTAAAATTCGGGAAAAAGAACCCATTGTGTGGGAAATACTTCAGGAAGTTATGCAAGGGCATCCTGTATTGCTGAATAGAGCACCTACTCTGCATAGATTAGGCGTACAGGCATTCCAACCCATTTTAGTGGAAGGACGCGCTATTTGTTTACATCCATTAGTTTGTAAGGGATTCAATGCAGATTTTGATGGAGATCAAATGGCTGTTCATGTGCCTTTATCTTTGGAGGCTCAAGCAGAGGCCCGTTTCCTTATGTTTTCTCATATGAATCTTTTGTCTCCAGCTATTGGTGATCCCATTTCTGTGCCAACTCAAGATATGCTTATTGGACTCTATTTATTAACGATCAGAAATAGCCGAACTATTTGTGCAAATCGGTATAACCCATGGAATTTCAAAAACTATAACTCTCAAAATGAAATAGTTAATAATAATCATGATATTAAGTATACAAAAAAATACCCTTTTTATAATTCTTATGATGCAATTGGAGCTTATCGGCCGAAAATAATCGATTTAGATATAGATAGTCTTTTGTGGCTTCGGTGGCGACTAGATCAACACTTTATTGCTTCAAGAGAAGCCCCTATAGAAGTTCATTATGAATCCTTGGGTACTTATCATGAAATTTATGAACACTATCTAAAAGTAAGAAGTGTAAAAAAAGAAATTCGTTGTATATACATTCGAACCACGATTGGTCACATTTTATTTTATAGAGAAATCGAAGAAGCCATACAAGGATTTTCTCGGGCATGCTCATAGGGTGGGTACCTAATCATATGTTACTTAACCTAAGTAATTCTATAGATAACGACGAAAGTTCATGCCTCAACGGTTCACCTAGTATCATAGTTCCTGTTCCTCCCTTTCCACGTGAATCACGATCGATAAAAGGAAGTTTTTGAATCACTGACTCAAATCCATTGTTGAATCCGACTCAGCAGAATATAGAGGTACTTATGGCAGAAGGGGTCAATTTGGTCTTTCACAATAAAATAATAGATAGAACTGTCATGAAACGACTTATTAGCGGATTACTAGATCACTTCGGAATGGCATATACATCACACATCTTGGACCAAGTAAAAACTTTGGGTTTTTATCAAGCCACTGCTACATCTATTTCATTAGGAATTGATGATCTTTTAACAGTTCCCTCGAAAGGATGGCTAATCCAAGATGCTGAAAAACAAAGTTTAATTTTGGAAAAACACTACCATGATGGGAATATACACGCGGTAGAAAAATTACGTCACTCTATTGAGATATGGTATATTACAAGTGAATATTTGCGACAAGAAATGAATCCAAATTTTAGGATGACTGATCCCCTTAATCCCGTTTATTTAATGTCTTTTTCGGGAGCTAGAGGAAATGCATCTCAGGTACATCAATTAGTCGGTATGAGAGGATTAATGTCGGATCCCCAAGGACAAATGATTGATTTACCCATTCAAAGCAATTTATGCGAAGGTCTTTCGTTAACAGAATATATTATTTCTTGCTACGGAGCTCGCAAAGGAGTTGTCGATACTGCTGTACGAACATCAGATGCTGGATATCTCACGCGCAGACTTGTTGAAGTAGTTCAACACATTGTTGTACGTAGAACGGATTGCGGAACTATACAAAGTATTTCTGTGAGTCCTCGAAAAGGGCTGCTGCTGGAAAGAATTTGTAGCCAAACATTAATTGGTCGTGTATTAGCAGATGATATATATACGGGTTCTCGATGTATTGCCGCTCGTAATCACGATATTGGAATTGGACTTGCCAATCGATTAAGAACCTTTCTAGGACAACCAATATCTATTCGAACCCCCTTTACGTGTAGAGGTACATCTTGGATCTGTCGATTGTGTTATGGTCGGAGTCCTACTCATGGCGACCTAGTCGAATTAGGGGAAGCTGTAGGTATTATTGCGGGTCAATCTATTGGAGAACCGGGTACTCAACTGACATTAAGAACTTTTCATACCGGTGGAGTATTCACAGGGGGGACTGCAGGATATTTACGGACCCCCTCTAATGGAAAAATAAGATTCAATGACTATTTGGTTCATCCCACACGTACACGTCACGGGCACCCGGCTTTTCTCTGTTATATCGATTTGTATGTAATTATTGAGAGTACCGATTTTATACATAACGTGAAGGTTCCACCAAAAAGCTTTATTTTAGTTCAAAATGATCAATATGTAAAATCGGAACAGGCGATTGCTGAGATTCATTCGGGAATATCCACTTTAAATTTAAAAGAGAGGGTTCGAAAACATATTTATTCTGACTTAGGGGGAGAAATGCATTGGAGTACCGATGTGTACCATGCACCTGAATTTACATATAGTAATGTTCATCTCTTACCAAAAACAAGCCATTTATGGATATTATCGGGAGATCCGTGCCGATCGACCGTAGCCCCCCTTTTGCTACACAAGGATCAAGATCAAATGAAGGTTTATTCTCGTTCTGTCGAACGAAAATTTTTTTATAACTTCTCAGTGACTAATGATCAAGTGAGACACAAATTCTTTAGTTTTTATTTTTCTGGTAAAAAAGAAGATAGCATTCCTGATTATCCAGAACTTAATCGAATCATATACACGGATCATTATAATCTCCTATATACAGTCATTCTCCCCAAAAACTCTGATTTATTGGCAAAGAGGCGGAAAAACAGATTTTGCATCCCATTTCAATCAATTCCAGAACGAGAGAAAGAACTAATGCCCCATTCGAGTATAGTGATTGAAATACCCATAAATGGTATTTTCCGTAGAAAAATAATTATTGCGTATTTCGATGATCCTAGATACAAAAGAAATCAGTTGGGAATTAATAAATATGAGACTATAGAGTCATATTCAATCGTTAAAAAAGATTATTTGATTGAGTATCAAGGAGTTAAAATTAGTAAAGGAAAAAACAAAAAATATAAACTATTTTTCATTCCGGAGGAAGTGCATATCTTACCCGGATCTTCTTACATAATGGTACGGAACAATAGTATCATTGGAATAGGTACACAAATCGCTTTAAATAGAAGAAGCAGTGCATGTGGATTGGTACGAGTGGAAATAAAAAAAAAAAAAATGGAACTAACAATTTTTTCAGGAGATATCTATTTTACTGGAAAAAACAATACTGTAAAAACCGATAAGATAGTCCGCCACAGTGACATCTTGATATCACCAAGACCGGGAAAAACAAATTCCAAGGAATTCAAAAAAAAACCGAAAAATTTGGTCTATATCCAACAGATTACACTTACCAAGAAAAAGTCTTTTGTTTTGGTTCGACCTATAGTTATATCTGAAACAGCGGAGTGTATAAGTTTAACAACACTCTTCCCGCAAGATGTGTTACAGGAAGTGGATAATGTCCAACTTCAAGTTGTCAATTCTATTTTGGGGAAACCCATCATTTTGGGAGGATTTTCTGGCATAAGTATTCAATTATTTCGGACGTGTTTAGTATTGAATTGGAACCAATACAAAAAAGAATTTTCGATAGAACAGGCTTATGCTTCCCTTGTTGAAGTAAGAGTAAAAGGTTTAATGCGTGCTTTTCTAAGAATTGACTTAGTGAAATCTTCTATTTCGTATACCGGAAAAAGGAATGATCCGCCGGGGATTTATGATAATGGATCAGATCGCATCAATATCAATCCCTTTTATTACAAGGCAAGAAAGATTCAAGAATCGCTTAGCCAAAAGCAAGGAACTATTCGTACGTTTTCATTATTGAATAAAAATAATGAATATCAATCTTTTATAATTTTGTCATCATCTGATTGTTCTCGAACGGGTTTATTCGACGGTGTAAAATATCACAATATAAAAAACAAATCCATTAAAAGGGATTCCAGAATTGCTTCGTTGGGCCCTGTAGGAACAGCCCTTCAAATTGTGAATTTGGATTTTTTTTACTATTTAACAACTCATAATCAGATCTTGGTAACTAACTATTTGCAACTTGACAATTTTAAAAAGGGTTTTGAAGTACTTCAATTTTATTTCATAGATGAAAATGGAATAATTTATAATATCGGTACATGTAATAACATAATTTGGAATCTATTCCATTTTCATTGGTATTTTCTCCACCATAATTATTGTGAGGAGACATCCACAATAATGAGTCTTGGACAATTTATTTGTGACAATGTATGTATAACCAAAAATATACCACACAAAAAATCCGGTCAAGTCCTAATTGTTCAAATTAGTTCGGTAGTAATAAGAGCAGCTCGGCCTTATTTAGCCACGCCCGGCGCAACTGTTCATGGCCATTATGGGGAAATCCTTTACGAAGGAGATACATTAATTACAGTTAGATATGAAAAATCCAAATCTGGTGATATAACACAGGGTCTTCAAAGGGTGGAACAGGTCTTAGAAGTGCGTTCGATTGATTCAATATCAATGAATCTGGCAAGGCGGGTTAGGGGTTGGAACGAACGTATTCCAAGAATTCTTGGAATTCCTTGGGGTTTCTTGATTGGTGCTGAGATAACTAGAGTACAAAGTCGTATTTCTTTGGTTCATAAGATCCAAGAAATTTATCGATCTCAGGGGGTTAAAATTCATAATAAACATATAGAGATGATTGTACGTCAAATAACATCAAAAGTGTTGGTATCCGAAGACGGAATGTCTAATGTTTTTTTACCCGGAGAATTGATTGGGTTGTTACGAGCAGAGCGAACAGGACGCGCTTTTGAAGAAGCCATCTGTTATCAAGCTATCTTATTGGGAATAACGAGAACATCTTTGAACACTCAAAGTTTTATATCCGAAGCGAGTTTTCAAGAAACCACTCGAGTTTTAGCAAAAGCCTCTCTCCGGGGTCGTATCGATTGGTTGAAAGGGTTGAAAGAAAATGTTGTTCTGGGGAGTATGATACCCGCCGGGACTGGATTCAAAGGAGTTGTGCACCGTTCAAGGCAAGATAACAACATTACTTTGGAACTCTCAAAAACAAATCTATTCGGGAGGGAAATGGGGGATATTTTGTTCTACCACAAAAGATTTTTTGATTCTTACATTTTAAACGATTCTCATAAGGTATATCAGAACAATTCTTTTATAGGATTGAAGGATTCTTAAGAACAGATTTTTTATTTCTAATTATGACGGTTCCAATTTGGATTTGGTAATAACAAAAATAACAAATAGAAACGAATTATTAATCTTTAGTAGAAGATAAGGTTCCGTCGGAACAATAAAAGAGGAAGTGTGAGGAGAAATGACAAGAAGGTATTGGAACATCAATTTTGAAGAGATGATGGAGGCAGGAGTTCATTTTGGTCATGGTACGAGAAAATGGAATCCTAGAATGGAACCTTATATCTCTGGAAAGCGCAACGGTATTCATATTCCAAATCTTACTATAACCGCTCGGTTTTTATCAGAAGCTTGTGATTTGGTTTTTGATGCAGCAAGTAGAGAAAAACAATTCTTAATTGTTGGTACAAAGAATAAAGTAACTAATTCAGTAGCACGGGCCGGAATACGGGCTCAGTGTCATTATGTTAATAAAAAATGGCTCGGTGGTATGTTAACTAATTGGTACACTACAGAAATGAGACTTCATCGGTTCAGGAATTTGAGAGCTGAACAAAAGATGGGGAAACTCGAACGTCTTCCAAAAAGGGATGCGGCTGTGTTAAAGAGACAATTATTTCATTTGCAAACATATCTGGGTGGAATTAAATATATGGCGGGGTTGCCTGATATTGTAATCATCGTTGATCAGCAAGAAGAATATACGGCTTTTCGCGAATGTATTGCTTTGGGAATTCCAACGATTTGTTTTATCGATACAAATTGTGAACCGGATCTCGCGGATATTTCGATTCCGGCGAATGATGATACTACAGCTTCAATCCGATTAGTTCTTAACAAATTAGTATTCGCAATTTGTGAAGGTCGTTTTAGCTTTATACGAAATCCTTGAGTGTAGTATAATAAATATAAAAATATAAGATAAATAGCTTCAAAACTCCATAAGATTTTAAGATTTATAGAATCAATTACTATTCTTGAATCGCAAAAATAAAAATAAATAAAGATAAAGAATATCCAGAATATATGATTCAAATAGTTAAGTTAATAAATAGGCAGTTGAATCAAAATAATTATTTTTAAAGTTATATTTTTAGCCGAGGTCAATATGAATGTTCTATTATGTTCTATCAATACCCTAAGGGGGTTATACAATATATCCGATGTGGAAGTAGGTCAACATTTCTATTGGCAAATAGTAGGTTTCCAAGTCCATGCTCAAGTACTTATTACTTCTGGGGTTGTCATTGCTATCTTATTAGGTTCAGCCACTCTAGCCGTTCGAAATCCACAAACCATTCCCACTGACGATCAGAATTTTTTCGAATATCTCCTTGAATTCATTCAAGACGTGAGTAAAACTCAGATTGGAGAAGGATATGGTCCTTGGGTTCCCTTTATTGGAACTATGTTTCTATTTATTTTTGTTTCGAATTGGTCGGGGGCTCTTTTACCTTGGAAAATAATACAGTTACCTCATGGAGAGTTAGGCGCGCCCACGAATGATATAAATACTACTGTTGCTTTAGCTTTACTCACCTCATTGGCATATTTCTATGCGGGTCTTACAAAAAAAGGATTAGGTTATTTCAGTAAATACATTCAGCCAACTTTAATCCTTTTACCTATTAATATCTTAGAAGATTTCACAAAACCCCTATCGCTTAGTTTTAGACTTTTTGGCAATATATTAGCTGATGAATTAGTAGTTGTTGTTCTTGTTTCTTTAGTACCTTCAGTGATTCCTATACCTGTTATGTTCCTTGGATTATTTACAAGTGGTATTCAAGCTCTTATTTTTGCAACTTTAGCTGCGGCTTATATAGGCGAATCACTAGAGGGTGGTCATCATTAAAGATTTATAAATAAAATAAAGAGATCGAAAAGATATTTTTCTACTTAAGTCAATCCACTCTTGTGAATGTTTCAAAGAATTCGAATTCTTTGAAAATCTGATTAAATCTAAGGTTTACATTATGGAAAAAATGTATGTAATGTAAATGTATATGTGATAGTAGATATTGACTATATATTCATCTATAAATTACCCTACTACTTGTATACTGAAATTAATGTTAATTTTTATTTATACGGGTGCTTCACTATAAATTCCTTTTTGTCTGTGATTGTGAATTGAATGACCAAAAGGATTAAATTAAGAATAATAAAAATATATAAGATTTAGGGAGGGGTTCGAAAAGTCATATGAATTCACAAAAAAAGCACCGTGGATAGAAATTTAAAAGGAAATATCGAAGTTGTTCTGATGGTACAATACTCTTTTTTATTTATTAAATTCGGAGTTCTTAGTTACTTCAACTGGCTGGATGAATCTTCTTATCGATGGAATAAATTATAATTAATTAGTTAATTGTATGTATCATTAACTCTTTTTTTTGTTAGGAATTTTTCATGAATCCACTGATTTCTGCTGCTTCTGTTATTGCTGCCGGATTGGCTGTAGGGCTTTCTTCTATTGGACCTGGAGTGGGTCAAGGTACCGCCGCGGGCCAAGCTGTAGAAGGGATCGCAAGACAGCCCGAAGCGGAGGGGAAGATACGAGGTACTTTATTACTTAGTCTGGCTTTTATGGAAGCTTTAACAATTTATGGATTGGTTGTAGCATTAGCGATTTTATTTGCGAATCCTTTTGTTTAATACTATAAATATAAAAAATTAAAAATATAAAAAAAACTTACAAGACCCCCAATATTTATTCGTTGATAAAAAAACGAACCTGTGGAAAGGACCGATTTAAGGATGTAAAATTTTCATACCAACTAACTTTTGTCCCTCCCGTTCTTAGTACAACGGAAACTTTTTTTATAAGTATCATTTTTATTTAGACATAAAAACAAAATAGTAAATAAAAAGTTAAGTTAGACAAAAATAACTCTTTCTATTTTTTTAGTTTATCTATTTCTATTATATTAAGAGGAGATCATATGAAACATATAAGTAATTCTTTCGTTTCTTTAGGTCACTGGCCATTTGCCGGGGGTTTCGGGTTTAATACCGATATTTTAGCAACAAATCCAATAAATCTAAGCGTAGTGTTTGGTGTAGTGATTTTGTTTGGAAAGAGAGTGTGTGCGAGTTGTTTATTTCAAGAATAGGCTGTATTCAATCAGCTGCACATTATAATTAGGAAATAAAGGTGCATCATCTCGCGAATTACTTCCGAATAATTAGGAAATAGTATAGAAGAACCATAGCATTTCGTGATTTATTGGTAAATTTACTTTGCTTTGATTCTCTATCAATCAATACAATAAGCTGAAACTATTACCATGGTTAAAGCTAAGCCATTTGAAGTGCGGGTGCGGCAGGCGTGGTACTCTTTCCTATTCCTAATAATATTTTTTATACTATTATGTTAATACATAAATAAAGGATTTCAAAATGAAATGAAGAGTTGGAATTTTTTTCGATATAGAACACTCCTGTCGATAAAAAAACTTTAACCGTTTATTGGAATATTGGATAAAATTGGAAACTAAGAGGTATTTCAACTCTTTATTTGTTTTATTTGATACACTGTTGTATCAATGCAATGACCTATGTATAAAAGTATAAAATAATAGGAATTTTTGGATTTTAATAAAAAAAATAAACAACTTTGCTGATAATTACATATTTTTCAGAAGAGTCCCTTGGATATTATAGAAGTAGTGATCAGTTTCGATATTTTTTTTATATAAACAACTAAGAAAGGATAGGCTCATTATAAAGATAAAGACAAAAAAAATGGGAATTCTCCATAAGTAATTGAGCGTGAGAGCCAAATGAATCGAAAGATTCATGTTTGGTTCGGGAAGGGATTATGAAAGTTTTGAAATGACTATAAAAAAAGATAGTCCACTTTTATTAAATGATTTATTAGATAATCGAAAACAGAGGATTTTGAATGCTATTCTAAATTCAAACAAACTACGCGAAGGGGCTATCGAACAGTTGGAAAAAGCCAAGGATTATTTACGGAAAGTAGAAATGGAAGCAGATCGGTTTCGAGTGAATGGGTACTCTGATATAGAACGAGAAAAGTTGAATTTGATTAATTCAACTTATGCAACTTTGGAACAATTAGAAAATTACAAAAATGAAACTATTTATTTTGAACAACAAAGGGCGATTAAGCACGTCCAACAACATGTTTTCCAACAAGCCTTACAGGGGGCTTTTAGAACTCTGAATAATTGTTTGAACAACGAGGTACATTTACGTACTATCAGTGCTAACATTCGTATGCTTAGGGTAATGAAATAAATAATAGGTTAGTACTTTCCTTATTGTTAGGCATGGAATTATTTTTTTTTATTTTAAAATTAAGAAAAATTCATGGTAAGCGTTCGAGCCGACGAAATTCGTAATATTATCCGGGAGCGTATTGAGCAATATACTAGGGAAGTAAAGATTGTAACTACTGGTACCGTACTTCAAGTAGGTGATGGCATTGCTCGTATTCATGGCCTTGATGAAGTCATGGCGGGCGAGTTGGTGGAATTTGAAGAGGATACAACGGGTATTGCTCTGAATTTGGAATCAAATAATGTTGGTGTTGTATTAATGGGTGATGGTTTGATGATACAAGAGGGAAGTTCTGTAAAAGCAACAGGAAGAATTGCTCAAATACCAGTGAGTAAGTCTTATTTGGGTCGTGTTATAAATGCCCTAGCTAAACCTATTGATGGTAGAGGTGAAATTTTGGCTTATGAGTCTCGGTTAATTGAATCTCCCGCCCCGGGTATTATTTTGAGACGTTCCGTATATGAACCCCTTCAAACAGGGCTTATTGCTATTGATTCAATGATCCCGATAGGCCGCGGTCAGCGAGAATTAATTATTGGAGACAGACAGACCGGTAAAACGGTAGTAGCTACAGATACGATTCTCAACCAACAGGGTCAAAATGTAATATGCGTTTATGTAGCTATTGGTCAAAAAGCATCGTCCGTGGCTCAAGTCGTGACTAATTTTCGAGAAAGGGGGGCAATGGAATACACTATTGTAGTGGCTGAAACGGCGGATTCCCCCGCTACATTACAATACCTAGCCCCTTATACAGGAGCATCTCTGGCTGAATTTTTTATGTACCGGGAACAACACACTTCAATCATTTATGATGATCTCTATAAACAAGCGCAAGCTTATCGTCAAATATCTCTTCTATTACGAAGACCACCCGGCCGCGAGGCTTATCCAGGAGATGTTTTTTATTTGCATTCGCGACTTTTGGAAAGAGCCGCAAAATCAAGTTCTTGTTTAGGCGAAGGAAGTATGACCGCTTTACCGATAGTTGAGACTCAATCGGGAGATGTTTCAGCTTATATTCCTACTAATGTAATTTCTATTACAGATGGACAAATCTTCCTATCCGCCGATCTATTTAATGCTGGAATCAGACCCGCTATTAATGTGGGTATTTCTGTTTCGCGAGTAGGATCCGCAGCTCAAATTAAAGCCATGAAACAAGTAGCTGGCAAATCAAAATTGGAACTGGCGCAATTCGCAGAATTAGAAGCCTTTGCACAATTCACTTCTGATCTCGATAAAGCCACTCAGAATCAATTGGCAAGGGGTCAACGATTACGTGAATTGCTCAAACAATCCCAATCTGCCCCTCTTACTGTGGAAGAGCAGATAATGACTATTTATACTGGAATAAATGGTTATCTTGATTCATTAGAAATTGGTCAAGTAAGGAAATTTCTCCTTGAGTTACGTATCTATTTAAAAACGAATAAATACCAGCTACAAGAAATAATATCTTCTACTAAGACATTTACTGAGGAAGCAGAAATACTTTTAAAAGAAGCTATTCGGGAACAGTTAGAACGCTTTATATTTAAGGAAACAAATAAATAAATTGCTCACTCCTAAATTAATTCTTAATATTCTTCTACTTCTTATAATTCAATTTTATAATTTAATTACTAGTTAAAAGTATTAAATTCAAATAATAAAAAGGATAATAAATAATAAATTTAATAAATATACGATAAACGTAAGATAAGTAAGTTTAAATAAATCTTTTTCGCGTTTATAGAATAGAGAAGAGAGATGTATATATATGGAAATAAATTGCGTCCAATAGGATTTGAACCTACACTAAAGGTTTAGAAGACCTCTGTCCTATCCATTAGACAATGGACGCTTTCATTACTATTTTATTTTATTATTTTTTACAAAGATATGAAAGTACAATTTCGAAAAAATCAAATCGGATTGTATGTGATAAAATGTCGAAGTTTGTAATATAAGTATAAAAAAAAAAGAATAAAAAAAACAAAATTTTATTGTTATTGAAGCAATAACAAACATTTTTGTTTTCAAATAAACCCTCTTTTTTCTGATTCATTGGGATAAAAAGTAGCCCGGATAGGTAATAGGTATGGACCTATTCGGGCTGTATTGCTGATAAAAGTCGTGATAACAGTAGTATATTTTATACTATTATTATTAAGCCTTTCAATTCAATCTCTATGTCTAATTCTAATATAATATAGTAATTTTTCTTTGTTTCAATTTGGAGAGATGGCTGAGTGGGCTAAAGCGGCGGATTGCTAATCCGTTGTACGAGTTATTCGTACCGGGGGTTCGAATCCCTCTCTTTCCCCTCATTGTTGATGACTTGATATTTCATTTTTATTTAAAATTTATCGAACTTTACTAATTTTTTATTCTTCACGTCCAGGATTACGTACTGGATCATTAGATAGAAATCCGAAGATGAAGAGAGAAACAAAGAATATCACTACTGTGTAAACAAATAGTTTAAGAGTAAGCATTACACAACCTCCATGATAGTTTTTTTTGGAAAAAAGGGGAATATATTCTCCGTTTTTATATCACATCACATATCCTATATTTGTTTGACACTATTAAATGAAGCGATGTTTTTAGTGAAAATTGGTTGACCCTAACCTTATATACTTAATATACTTAAGAATCTTATAATATATATTTATTATTTATATATATATACATAATATAATACATAGGATCATTGGCAAATTGGAAAAAGGGTTAGAAGGAAGTTATCGTGCCTATCCAAGAATTTCAATGTTTGAATCTAGGATTTATACTTTAAGATTTATATGATCTTATCAATTTTTATAATTTTTTTTTTAGTACATTATTAAAGACCTTATCGAAAACTTAGAGCGGCTTGCCAAACAAATGCTAAGAGAAAAAATAATACAGGTATGACTGGCATAACATCTACGATTGGATTTAAAAAAGCATAGGCCTCAGGCAATTTTGAAAAGAAAAAACGACTCGAATAAGGCGTAAAATTAAGACAGATCAAACTAAAGATATTAAATATAACAACCATTTTTTCGTGAAGATAATTGCATTTTTATTGAGTTTTTAATAAAAAAAATAAAGTAAAAAGGTAAAGTAAACAATCAAAAAAACTTTTATTCTCTTATGATAATATAATAAATTAGACTCTCACATACTATTTTAATTCAATTATATGTAATGATCAATGAATTGTGGGTTTCATTCAATATTTAGACATGTTAAAATCCTAGCAACAATTTAATTAATCTATTCCATATAAATTTTTACTACAATACCAATATTAGTTTTATTAGTATGGAATTGAATAGAAATCGAAGTGGGGCGTAGTCAAGTGGTAAGGCAACGGGTTTTGGTCCCGCCATTCGGAGGTTCGAGTCCTTCCGTCCCAGAGCGCACCTGTTTTATCAGAATAAAAGTTTTTTTGATTCCTATTTTTTATACCTATTTTTTTAGGGTTGCTAACTCAACGATAGAGTACTCGACTTTTAAGTGCTGCTAGGCTCTTTTACAGATTTGGATGAAGCAAGGTATTTGTCCATACCATCAGTAAAGTTTGTAAAACTACAACTGATCCCGGAAGTAAGTGAATGGAAAAAATAGCATGTCGTATCAATATCATAAAGTAAAAGTTAAGTTGAGTGAATAAATGGGTGAAGTACTACGATTCCAATTATAGATAAAAAATTAAGAACCGAGCCTCTGTTCTTAATTTTTTAAGGATTCCCCGATCTAAGTATACGTTAAACAAATATTAGTGACCGATGCAGTAAATTCTACTCCCATAAGTGGCTAGTGGATTGTTGATGATTTTTTTTGAACAAATCCTAATTATTTTCCATTCCATATCCATAATTATAGTGGAATAATGGAGATGAGTATGTATAAAGAAAGAGCATATTGATAAAACCCCTTTATTTATTTTCCAAAATCAAAAGAGCGATTGTGTTGAAAAAATAAAAGATTTAGAATCATCTTGTTATCGTATAATGTAATGAATATAAACCGATTGGGTAGAAAAGCAGAAGATAGAGTCCGTCTATCACGAGGTATATCTCTTTTTCTTACTATTTTAGTATTACTATAAAATAAGAATCTGATTATGAATAATAATAAAACAAACGCTTTGTTTTAACTGTATCTTATAATAGTACTATGTATTAGTATTATATTTATTTGATAACCCAAAGTATATTTGAATTTGGTTCAAATAAATACAATTTAAAATAAAAATGGAAGAATTAAAAAAAAATTTAGACCGACGGAAACAGGACTTTTATTTTTTATATCCACTTTTTTTCCAGGAGTATATTTATGTATTTACTCAAAATCGTAGTTTCAATCGATCAAGTTTGTTCGAAAATGTGGGTTATGACAAAAAAGTTAGATTACTAATTGTGAAACGCTTAATTACTCGAATGTATCAACAGAATTATTTTATTATTTATACTAATGATTCTAACCAAAATACTTTTTTTGGGCACAACAATCATTTTTATTTGCAAATCATATCGGGTAAATTAGCAGTTAGTGCGGAAATTAAACTTTGCCTATGCTTAGTATCTTCCCTCGAAGATAATAAAATAGATGAATCTAAAAATTTACGATCAATTCATTCCATATTTCCCTTTTTAGAAGATAAATTCTCCCGTTTAAATTATGTGTCAAGTATACTAATACCTTATCCGGTTCATCTTGAAACGTTGGTTCTAATTCTTCGTTGCTTGGTGAAAGATAATTCTTCTTTGCATTTTTTACGATTCGTTTTGCACGAGAGTCGTAATTGGAACCATTTTTTTTTCCAAAATAAATATATTTCCACTCTTTCAAAAACAAAAATAAATCAGAGAGTATTCTTATTCTTATATAATTCTTATGTCTGTGAATACGAATTCGTTTTTGTTTTTTTACGTAACCAATCCTGTCAGTTACGATCAACATTTTTTGGAACCTTTTTTGAGCGACATTTTTTCTATGGAAAAATAAAAAAAGAGCATCTTGTAAATGTCTTTACTAAGGATTTTAAAGCCATTTCCTGGTTGTTCAAAGATAGTTTCATGCATTATGTTAGGTATCAAGGAAAATGCACTTTGGCT